GGGAAATATCCAAATACATGTTTTATTCTTTTCAATAATCCATATTTATAGCAATGAAATCCTATTGTTCCTACCCTGAGTGAAGTGATAAATGACTGATTACAAATATCTATGATCTATATTATATTCTTTATTCTCTATAAAGGACCAGAAATGCCTTGCTTACGTATCATTGGGAAGTGCATTAACATAAATACGGCAGTAAGCAGAGGTAATACAAAAGTGTGTAAACTATAAAAACGAGTCAGAGTGGATTGTCCTACACTAGCACTTCCACGTAATAACTCTACCAAAGGCGATCCTATTACAGGAATCGCTTCCGGTACACCTGTTACAATTTTTACTGCCCAATAACCAATTTGATCCCAAGGTAAGGAATAACCAGTCACACCAAAAGATGCGGTCAATACAGCCAGAACCACACCTGTAACCCAAGTCAATTCACGAGGTTTTTTAAAGCCACCGGTGAGATACACACGAAATACGTGCAGGATCATCATTAGGACCATCATACTTGCCGACCATCGATGAACTGATCGGATTAACCAACCAAAATTAGCTTCAGTCATTATATATTGAACAGAAGCAAAAGCTTCAGTAACGGTCGGGCGATAGTAAAAAGTCATAGCAAATCCCGTAGCTACTTGTACTAAAAAACAAGTAAGCGTAATTCCGCCTAAACAATAAAATATATTGACATGCGGAGGAACGTATTTACTAGTTATATCATCTGCAATCGCCTGAATCTCAAGACGTTCTTCGAACCAATCATAGACTTTATTGAGATAGGTAAACTCAAGGAACTCCCCCTCTGAGAACCGTATATGAGAATTTCATCTCGTACGGCTCAAACAGAAACACCCAAATACTGGCTATAACGGATATGTGGAATAGAAAGTTTGAAACTTCTTTAATCCTATGATTCAATCTTTCTCTAAAGATACGAAAGAATAAAAATCTGAAAACTCTTCTTTGTAGTTATAATGCCAAACTATCAAGTTGGCTCATTCGTCTTTATGTTGATGGTTACAGGCCTCTTGAATCTTCTATTTACCTATTTTTTTTCTTTTCTTTTATTTGTGTGTAATGCAGCTTTACTTCTGTTTTCTTTATTATTGATAGGAATTCTCTTGTTAAGACCCTATAGAATCGATTAAAACCTCAGATTCATACTACAACCACGATGATTCAATAAAACCTTCAAAATAAGTCCAAAAATTCTCTGAGTAAGAATCGGTGGATCATCACTTATTCAATGAATATATATTATATATAATGAATAAAAATACAAAGAACGGTTTGTCCTTTAATTCAAAATAAAAAAAGCAGAAAAGGAATAAAAATATTTCAATTTATAACTTCTAACTCTTTTTGGTTAATTCTTTTTTTGGAGTCCGGCAAGCGAGGTCTGAATATGAAATATGAATCATAGTTATAATAGTTTGTAATCTATTTCATATATTCCGCGCGTTCCAGATACTAGAAGAAATATCCGACGAGGTAAAACCATCTGTATCAAGATGACAGAATCGATTTCTGTGGTATCCATAGGATCAATTATAACAAGTCACACACTCATATTCCGGAAATACAGAAACAAAGAAATTCCACGGTCGAACTACCAAAAAATAAAATGGACTAAAAGCGACCTAAATGCTTCACTTGGTTTTTTATTGAAAAGCTATTTAGTAGTTCTTGTTAATCTAATTTATTGAAATTCCGTCCAGTAAAATGGAAGAATTATAAATCTCCAAAATAATAGATAAGAATATCGCAAATAGAGCCATTGCGATACCCATCAAAGGAGTAGTTCCCCAACCGGGAGCTACTTTACCATATTCCGAATTCAATGGTTTCAATAAATTCCCTATAATAGTTCGTCTTGGACCAGATCTAGAACTATCCTCAACGGTTTGTGTAGCCATAAATCCGATTTTGTATTCATTGAGAGTCGTTGACTTTGTATACCATTCTATTGTAAATAAATGATCTTATCATAGATCCATTGTAGTCTTAAAATTATATAATTATATATATATAATAATGGAAACAGCAACTTTAGTTGCCATCTCTATATCTGGTTTACTTGTAAGTTTTACTGGGTACGCCTTATATACTGCTTTTGGGCAACCCTCTCAACAACTAAGAGATCCATTCGAGGAACACGGAGACTAGTTGAATTAATGAGCCTCCCAATATTGGGAGGCTCATTAATTCAATTGAGATAGAGATAATCAAAAATCATTTCATCTTTTTAGTTGGAACTTTAGGTGGTTCCCTAAAAAAGATAGCGAAAAAGATTATTCCTAAAGTCGAGACTAAGAGGAATGTATAAACCAATGCTTCCATAGATTCGATTGTGGTTTACAATTATAGCTTCCATACCTGTTTATTTTGGATCGTCTCCCGGATAACTAAAAAGAAAGAGTCAAAGGAAAGGCAGTAATTGAAATCAAGATTTATCCGGTACCCCATTTATGTTAAACTATATTAAATCACAAAAATAAAGGTGAAAAGTAAGAAATCAATCTTATATCAGACTACTTGTCTTCTTGTAGTCGGATCCCCAAGTTTTTGGAATGCTCCAAATTCTACTTGAGCATCCAAATCTGGGTCAATACCGGCAAAAACATCTCTGAACAAGGTTCTAGCACCATGCCAAATATGTCCGAAGAAAAAGAGTAGAGCAAACGAAGCATGTCCAAAAGTAAACCAACCCCTTGGACTGCTACGAAAAACACCATCGGATTTCAAAGTAGCACGATCTAATTCAAAAATTTCTCCTAATTGAGCACGTCTAGCATATTTTTTCACAGTAGCAGGATCGCTATAACTGACTCCATTCAGTTCGCCGCCATAGAACTCCACAGTTACACCTACTTGTTCGACACTATACTTCGATTCTGCCCTTCTAAAAGGAACATCTGCTCTAACAATTCCGTCTCCGTCTACCAAAACAACCGGAAATGTTTCAAAAAAAGTAGGCATACGACGTACAAAAAGTTCACGACCTTCTTTATCTCTAAAGATAGGGTGTCCTAACCACCCAACAGCTATTCCATCCCCGTTGTCCATTGAGCCCGCTCTGAATAATCCCCCTTTTGCCGGATTATTGCCGATGTAATCATAAAAAGCTAATTTTTCAGGAATTTTAGACCAAGCTTCTGATAAACTTTGATTTTCGGCTAGCCCAGCGCCAACTCTTCGATATATTTCTTGTTGGAAGTATCCCTGATCCCATTGATAACGAGTGGGACCAAATAATTCAATCGGGGTAGTTGCTGAACCATACCACATAGTTCCAGCAACAACAAAAGCGGCAAAAAAAACAGCAGCGATACTACTGGAAAGGACGGTTTCAATATTTCCCATACGTAATCCTTTGTATAGACGTTGGGGCGGACGGACACTAAGATGGAATAGACCTGCTAATATGCCCAATGTACCTGCTGCAATATGATGAGAGGCTATTCCTCCCGGAACAAAAGGATCAAAACCTTCCACACCCCACGCTGGATTTACAGATTGTACCCTTCCGGTTAGTCCATAAGGATCGGACACCCATATTCCAGGACCATACAACCCCGTTACATGAAATGCGCCAAACCCAAAACAAGCCAGTCCTGAAAGAAATAAATGAATTCCAAAAATCTTAGGTAAATCTAAAGAAGGTTTTCCTGTGCGTTCATCACAAAATATTTCTAGATCCCAATACACCCAATGCCAAATAGCTGCCAAAAAGCACAAGCCAGAAAACACAATATGTGCACCGGCCACACCTTCGTAACTCCAAATACCCGGATTCGTTATAGTCCCTCCTGTGATACTCCAACCGCCCCATGAATTGGTTATTCCTAAACGAGTCATGAAGGGTATAACAAACATACCTTGTCTCCACATTGGATCAAGAACAGGATCAGAGGGATCAAAAACCGCTAATTCGTATAGAGCCATCGAACCGGCCCAACCAGCAACTAGAGCTGTATGCATTATATGGACAGAAAGCAAACGACCCGGATCATTCAATACGACGGTATGAACACGATACCAAGGCAAACCCATGGAAATACCCCTTTCTCAACGAAAAATAGACACTATGTAACTTTATTGCATTGGAAAAAACTATGCTATGTACCCCCCCCCCCTTTTTTCAGTAGATTATCTCGAAGAAAGGATTAATATTTATTCTATTCTTATTCTACTATTCTTATTCTATTAGTAATAATGGAAGAGTTCTGTTTGTAGGAACAAAAAGAAGCAGATCTATTCTATATCCGATAAGTACCAATACGCAATGGTAGGGGGGAGGGATCCCACGTTCATTTTCTATGAGTGAAAGCATACATATTTGTTCATATCATTAAAAAGACCTATTCCTAAAAATTTTCTCCTTTAGTCATAGTCATTCTGTCTTCTTTTTTTATTTTATGTTATAAACTTATTCACTTTATAGATAAACTATGATAAAGGCTAATCTTATTAATATTAAGACAATAAACCCATTATATTACGCTTCCATATCAAAGTAAGATATAGTACTTAATTCTTTTTTTCTTTCATTTTATGCCTATTGGTGTTCCAAAAGTACCTTTTCGAAGCCCTGGAGAGGAAGATGCATCTTGGGTTGACGTATAGTGCGACTTGTCAGATATATTGGGTCACATGGGATTTCCCCATTCTCTCCCCCGATCGAGATATCCTCTCTTTCGCCCAAGAAAGATTGATTGACTTATCAAAAATTTGGAGCGTGAAATGCAATTATATTTATTTTGTTTTTTTGGAGGGGGAGGTAGGTATCCAGATTAATATTATCAATTAGAATAATTTATGGTTTAGAATACTTTATAGTTGTCTCGATTGGACCAATAAAATGAAGTATCCAGGCTCCGTTTACAAAAAACCCAATTGGTAATATATCTATAATTACTACCTTTATCATATTCTATTTTTAATTTATAAACAGGAGTGATCTTAAACTGTTTAATCAATCGAGTAATATAATGAATACATTGAATATTTGGCAGAAGACATGACATAAAAAAAATTGAAAAATAAAAAAGCCATATCAAAAAGACTTGGTATTGGGAACATTTGTCCTATATGTGCAAATAAAAATAGGGCCGATCTTTACTTTACTTGGAGTAGAACATAAACCTAACAAAATTGAAGAAACCCATTCCGGAACAAGAAAATTACATCGTAATTTGTATTCAATCTCGATGAAACAATACATCAATGAGAAGTTCGTTCGATAAATTTAGTCAATTACTTTTCTATTTTTTTATATTTATAGGTAAAGTAAACAGACCAAAACGAATCTTTCTTGAAAAATAAAAATGGAATCAAAAAAGTCCTTTGTTAGAAGGAATCCAAAAGAATGCGGGCTGTAATCTACACATTGATTCTTTTTTTCGCGATTTTTGATAACCTGTATGCATCAAAAGGTGCGCGTATGGTTCCTAAAGATACAATTTTATCCTAATCAACCGACTTTATCGAGAAAGATTACTTTTTTTAGGCCAAGAGGTTGATAGCGAGATCTCGAATCAACTTATTGGTCTTATGGTATATCTTAGTATAGAGGATGATACCAAAGATTTGTATTTGTTTATAAACTCTCCCGGAGGGTGGGTAATACCCGGAGTAGCTATTTATGATACTATGCAATTTGTAGGACCAGATGTACAGACAATATGCATGGGATTAGCCGCTTCAATGGGATCTTTTATTCTGGTCGGAGGAGAAATTACCAAACGTCTAGCATTTCCTCATGCTCGGCGCCAATGAGTTTTGTATTTGAGAGAAAAAAGAAGACTATGCCTTCGCCATATGAAATATGACTATTAAGTAATAATAGCATGGCATTTTGAATTCGATATGAGAAAAAAAACCATTCGATTATATATCGAAAGAGTAGTATGAGATAAGGGGCATTTCCAATTTTATCTGATCTATCGGAAGCCTATTGCAGCGTCACAAACTTTTTTGTTTTCACCCCAGAAGACTAATTATGTTATGAAAGAATAAAAAAAAAAAAGAAACTTTGGGATTGTTGAATAAAAGACTAAATAAATATCTATATAAATATAAAGCAACGGAGCCATCATAGTATTTTTTAACGACTCCAAAATAAAAGGAAGGATGATTATTGGATTATTTACCGATCTGGGTCTAGTATGATAGACCCTATATTTTCTGTTTCTTCGATGGGAGGGAAAAGTGAATTCCATTGTAGAGCCGTATGCAATGCGCAAAAGATAAAGATGCCTGTACGGTTGTTCAATTCTATCTTGTTTTTTGTAGTATTTATTATTCTTTATTTGATTTGTTCTCTTTGATTTATATTCGAGATAGAAGAACCATTTTTTATGTTATATAATCAGGGTAATGATCCATCAACCTGCTAGTTCTTTTTATGAGGCACAAACGGGAGAATTTATCCAGGAAGCGGAAGAACTACTGAAGTTACGCGAAACCATCACAAGGGTTTATGTACAAAGAACGGGCAAACCTTTATGGGTTGTATCCGAAGACATGGAAAGAGATGTTTTTATGTCAGCAACAGAAGCCCAAGCTCATGGAATTGTTGATCTTGTAGCGGTAGAATAAAAAATAACAGGGATTTCACGAAAATAAGATACGCAATTCAAAATTTTATCTTCTTACCTACCGGGGAGTATTATATTAATTAATCTATTAATATAGAATTATCAATCTAGAAGTAATTCCTAATTATCCGGTTAAGATCGATCTAAACCAATTCATTATGTATACGAGTCAACATGCCAACTATTAAACAACTTATTAGAAAGACACGACAGCCAATCAGAAATGTTACAAAATCCCCCGCCCTTGGGGGATGCCCTCAGCGACGAGGAACATGTACTAGGGTGTATGTGTGACTCGTTCAGAGCATGGACTAGGACAAAAGAAAAGAACCTATTTTTCCAGTATCAATGATCAGTACCAATAAATAGGATAAAATGGAAGAAATCCATTCACTATATAAAAAGGATCTATCATATCCTTCTACTGTTTATCAAATTTTATGGTTTCTATTGGTGTAAATCGTAAATCCAAGTGTCTTAATTTTCAATTTAAGATGTTCCCATTGGTAGCAAATGGTTATCCATTAAGCAGGGAAAATATTATTTAAATTAAAAGGAAAAAAGATTATGCCCTTACTCTTGCAACAACGGACTAACAGGGTCAGCTACACAGCTAATCTTCATAATTAAATATCGTTACTGTATAGGTAGATCTCGTTGTGAAAGACTGATTACTGGATAATTCATAAGTAGAGCCAAAGAGTGTAAACTGTACAAGTTAATAATAGCATTGATTAAATGAAAGAAGGGGCTCCGGTGTATAGAGGGTACCTCGCCGTTTAAAAAGTAACCATAGAAACGATGGAACCCACGATTTTTTTATCCATTTAGATTTACTACTTTTTGTTTTTATTTTTTTTTGTTTTTATTTAATATGCTTTTTTTAATATCTAGTATCACTATCCATACAATTTCTTATTTTTATTTCGAGGTGAAATGCCTAGGAGAAAAAAAGAGAAAATCGTGGTCAGGAAGGTTATAGTAGCAAAAGCCATTGGAGTTTTTATTTTATACATTGGACGAATCCGTTTTGTTATTCAAAAATTAGGAAAGGGAAAAGGAATAACTGAAAGAAGGAAAATCAATTAGTTATTCATCGAAGTTTCATTTATTCAATGACCAGAATTAAACGAGGATATATAGCTCGAAGACGTAGAACAAAAATTCGTTTATTTGCATCAAGTTTTCGAGGGGCTCATTCAAGGCTTACTAGAACTATTACTCAACAGAAAATAAGAGCTTTGTTTTCGGCTTATCGGGATAGAGGTAGGAAAAAGAGAGATTTTCGTCGTTTGTGGATCACTCGGATAAATGCAGTAATTCGCGGGAATAGTGTATACTATAGTTATAATAAGTTAATACACAATCTGTACAAGAAGCAGTTGCTTCTTAATCGTAAAATACTTGCGCAAATAGCTATATTAAATAGAAATTCTCTTTATATGATTTCCAATGAAATTATAAAATAAGTAGATTGGAAGGAAGTCATGGGAATGTTTTAAATTTTAAATGGAGTTCGCTGGAGAATTAACTCCGGGAAGGTAGAATAGAAATTAGTATGATACAATCTAATAATATGATAAGGTCGCCAAAATGAACAAATAACACGTTCAATAAAAAAATATTGATTCTTTTTTTTCTTATGATACAACAATAAAAATCTGGATTCGCGAATTTTTCGAACAAAACATCAATCCGCCTTTGAGTTCGTATTAGAATTTTGATTCAAGTGAAGAATAAACCTATTTCTTTTTGATTCTAAGACCAGTAGTTCTAGTGGTCGACTCACCTCTTTCAAATTGTTTCTCATTATTAAGAAAAGGTAACAAAGATAAAATACGAGCTTGCTTTATAGCACTAGCAATTAATCGTTGTTGTTTTAAGTTTAATCGATTCACCCGTCTAGATAATATTTTTCCTTGTTCACTAATAAATCGACTAATTAAACTCATGTTTCTATAATCAATTCGATCCCCCGATCCAATCGGGGGCAAACGCCTACGAAAAGATCGCTTGGATTTAAAATAGAGTCGCTTGGGTTTATCCATGATTTGTTTATTTCTTATCCCGAAAATCCTATTTTGATGAGGGATTTTGGGTTGTTTATCTTTAAATATATGTTATATAGAATATATATATTCTATAAATATATATCATTTTGAATCTTTCTTGTAAGGGTGACATACAGGCGATCGGATCAGTTCGATCTTATTTCTTTATCTCCCCATGAATTGTATGTTTGTAACAAAAGGGACAGAATTTTCTCAATTCCAATCGACTAGGCGTATTATGTCGATTCTTTTGAGTAATATATCTGGAAATACCAATACTCATTGATTCCTTATTAGCAACATTTCGAGTACATTTGGTACATTCCAAAATAACTGTTACTCGAACATCTTTACCCTTGGCCATGAACCTCCTTTGGATTTTTTATTTAACCAACTATTCCATTTTCCAATCCAAAGAGAAGAAAGGAACGCAAAAAAAAAAAAATAGAAGTTGCTAACTCGAAATCAAATTCTGAAGGATTTCGTTGAAATCAAGATAGTAATATAATTAAATAAGTAATAGAAGAATTTCCAACTACATTTATAATCCCAGTAAAGTATTTCATTTTTCATTTAAGTATTTTGTATAATATTTGTTGACCTAGCGATCAATTTCCATTTCCGTTCTCATTCTCTTATCTTTTTAATTTAAATTAAAAATTAAATTTAGAGTCCCGGCCCGAATTCCGAGTTTTACTGAAGTTGAATCCACTTTTATTCTTTCTCTTTTCGAACTTATTATAATTTAATAAATTCGAAAATTCAAAGAAGGGAAGGGGAGGGATTAGTCACTGATATTTGATTATGTCTCTAATCTTCTTCACCCCCTCCCATGTCAATAACTAGAACGAAAATTAAAAAAAGGAGAATATCAACGCATCCGGGAATAAACGATTGATCTCTATCAATAGACCTGCTAAAGACCCAAACCATAAAGTACTTACTACCGGTGCCACGGAGAGATATGTTTTTAGATCTCGCATTTTAAATCCTCCTTATTTATTGTAATTTGTAATACATATATGATCAGACATATATGTAATTAATGATCACTTGTATTTGTACGCGGAATGCCTAATTATAATGGAAATATACAACGATTCAGTAGCTATTCCTTTTCTTAAAAAAAAAAAGAAAAAAAATACACCCTTTTATGTCCCAACATTCCCGAAAAATATTATATTCATTTTTTTTACAGCGGGTTTAATTATACGTTACGTATATAAGTCTTTTATTATACTTAATAATAAGTTATATGATATGAGATAAAAAAAATAAATGACAAGGTAATTTTTGTATATGAATGGATAAAATAAAGATGTGGAAAACAATACAGGTATT